TTGGATTTAGATGCATATTATGATAGTAAATGAAATATTCAAATTATTTTTTATCGAATGACTATTCATCTATTGTATTTTTCATGTAAATATGGGCAAAAAGGCTTTATGGAAAAGGGGTGGTTCAACTCGATGTTGTACAAAAAGGCGTTAGAATACGGGGGGGGGCTAAGTAAATCAATGGATAACCTTAGTCCTATTGAAAATACCGGTGGAAGTCAAGACCCGACTCGAAATCATATAGATAAAAACACTCTTAGTGGGAGCGATAGTGACAATTCTAGTTACAGTAATGTTGATCATTTAGTCGGCGTTAGAGACATTCATAATTTCATACCTGATGATACTTTTTTAGTTAGGGATAATAATCGGGACAGTTATTTCATATATTTTGATATTGAAAATAAGATTTTTGAGATTGACAATGATCATTCTTTTCTAAGTGAACTAGAAAGTCCTTTTTCGAATTCTCGGAATTTTAGTTATATGAATAGTGTATTTAATAATGACGATCCCCACTATGATCCTTACATATATGATACTAAATATAGTTGGAATAACCACATTAATAGTTGTATTGACAGTTATTTTCGTTCTCAAATTTGTATTGATAGTTACATTTTAGGTGGTATTGTCAATTACAATGACAATTACTTTTATAGTTACATTTTTCATGAAAGCAGAAATAGTAGTGAAAACCAAAGTTCAAGTATAAAAAGGCGTCCGGATGGTCGTGATTTAACTATAACAGAAACGGAAACGGAAAACTCTAATGATCTAGATTTGACTCAAAAATATAGGCATTTGTGGGTTCAATGCGAAAATTGTTATGGATTAAATTATAATAAATTTTTGAAATCAAAAATGAATATTTGCGAACACTGTGGACATTATTTGAAAATGAGTAGTTCAGATAGAATAGAACTTTCGATTGATCCAGGTACTTGGGCTCCTATGGATGAAGAGATGGTCTCTGTGGATCCCATTGAATTTCAGTTAGAAGAGGAATCTTACAAAGATCGTATTGATTCTTATCAAAGAAAGACAGGATTAACTGAGGCTGTTCAAACAGGCACCGGTCAACTAAACCGTATTCCCATAGCAATTGGGGTTATGGATTTTGAGTTTATGGGGGGTAGTATGGGATCCGTAGTTGGCGAGAAAATCACCCGTTTGATCGAATATGCTACCAATCAATTTTTACCTCTTATTTTAGTGTGTGCTTCCGGAGGAGCACGCATCCAAGAAGGAAGTTTGAGCTTGATGCAAATGGCTAAAATAGCTTCTGCTTTATATGATTATCAATCAAATAAAAAGTTATTCTATGTATCAATCCTTACATCTCCGACTACTGGTGGGGTGACAGCCAGTTTTGGTATGTTGGGTGATATCATTCTTGCTGAACCCAATGCCTACATTGCATTTGCGGGTAAAAGAGTAATTGAACAAACATTGAATATGACAGTACCTGAGGGCTCACAAGCGGCTGAATATTTATTCCACAAGGGCCTATTTGACCCAATCGTACCGCGTAATCTTTTAAAAGACGTTCTGAGTGAGTTATTTCAGCTCCATGCTTTCTTTCCTCGGAATCAAAATTCAATCAAGTAGATCCTTAATACAAAAAAATTAATAAAAATAGAAATCATTATTTTTTTTGTAAAACGAGTAGTTATTTAGTTTATAGAAACCAAAGTCAAAATCCGTAGAATGGATTTTGACTTTGGTAACATTTGAGACCATAAGATTTAAGTGTAAAAAGAATTGTGCGGATAATTTTTTTTACCCTTTTTACCGATATTACCGATTAATAATCAGTAAACCTCTATAAAAAAAAAAGAGCGAATTCCTTATTCCGCGAAATAAAAATTCGGCAAGGAGAATAAAACGAATTTAAGGTTCCCTTCTTATGTGTATAGAATTCACATATCGAAAATAGAAAAGTATAGAATCTTGCATCTTTCGATATTTTTTGATAATCCCCAGTTTTACTAAAAATCCCTATTCCCGGATCGGATTATAACAAATTTTTCAGGAATTTGTAAGACACTCTTTCTTTATTTTATTCAATTTTATTAAATTCAAATTATAAGACAAAAACAGGATAATAAAAAATAATAAAAAAGGGATTCTACTATATATATTTCATGTAGAAAGATAAAAAATTCTATTTATTTAGTTCTACATTCCTTGTACTTATTTTATTCTATTTATATATTTTTTATTATATATTAATATTATGTACTCACATACTCACTTAGATATGCTTAGTATAATTATATATGAATTATAATTATTATAAGATACCTTTATAACAATATAAATAACAATATAACAATAACAGGTAAAAATATTAAATCCAGGTATCCATTTTATGACAAACTTACCCTCCTTTTTTGTGCCTTTCGTGGGCCTAATATTGCCGGCAATTGCGATGGCTTCTTTATCTCTTCATATTCAAAAAAACAAGATTTTTTAGATATCGATATGATGGGGCTAAATCTAATCGATTTTTTTTTCAAGACTTAGACCATAACACAGATATCCATTTATTAGAATCAAATATGTGATGGGGTTTCCCCCGACCATAAAGAAACTCTTATGCATGCGTAAACATGATATATGAGTAAATAAATTCTAGCTATTTGCAAAGAAATAAAATCGGGATCGGGGCGAATGTCTGAAATGGAAAGTTAATGTATCTATATGGATGGAGATATCTATAGGAAATCATAGGAAGTGGATATTCTTATTTTATATCTAACCAATTCGATGAATTACTCCTAAAATAAAAGTTCACATCAGAATAGTGCTAGTTGATGAGAGTTACTTCGGAAACACACAAAAAAGTAAAATTCATTGGGGTTATTCTCTCAATTTCAATAAAATGTAACTAGATCTAGTATGAATTGGCGATCAGAACATATATGGATAGAACTTATAGCAGGGTCTCGAAAAACAAGTAATTTCTGCTGGGCCTTTATCCTTTTTTTAGGTTCATTAGGGTTTTTATTAGTTGGAACTTCCAGTTATCTTGGTAGGAATTTGATATCTTTATTTCCGTCTCCCCAAATCATTTTTTTTCCGCAGGGGATCGTGATGTCTTTCTACGGGATTGCGGGTCTCTTTATTAGCTCTTATTTGTGGTGCACAATTTCGTGGAATGTAGGTAGTGGTTATGATCGATTCGATAGAAAAGAAGGAATAGTGTGTATTTTTCGTTGGGGATTTCCTGGAAAAAATCGTCGTATCTTCCTCCAATTCCTTATGAAAGACATCCAGTCCATCCGAATAGAAGTTAAAGAGGGTATTTATGCTCGTCGTGTCCTTTATATGGAAATCAGAGGCCACGGGGCTATTCCTTTGACTCGTACTGATGAGAATTTGACTCCGCGAGAAATTGAGCAAAAAGCTGCTGAATTGGCTTATTTCTTGCGTGTACCAATTGAAGTATTTTGAAAAATGAACTGAAACTGAAAAGATTGAATGCTTTTTTTCAATATTTGGAATTAATATATTAGATATAGATAGATTATATGTTCTAGATTATCTTTTTTTTTGTTTTGTCAATCGATGGTTCTTTTTATCCCTTTTTGTACTTCTTAATTACCAAACGATTGGGACGCTTATCACGATAACCTTTTTGTCTTGTTTTGGTAGTCATTTTTTTTGATCATAATCACAATATTCTTCAGAAATTTATCTCAATTATTCCCGGACTATGCTATGGTATGGATAGTTTTTTTTTTCAAAAAATTGGATATTTTGATAGAAAGAGGGTTCTTTCGTTTCAAAATCCGAAATATTCATTACTTGAAGGGGCTCTTTAGTGCATTTCTTTATTGAAAGGAGTCACTTTCTTCGAATTTTAGCAACTGATATATTTGGAAACAATATCTTTATTCGAATTTGAAGTGCGAATTCGAAGTGGATTCCTTTTTCTTCCATTTCTGTATTATTTCTAAAGTCAAGTATTAACTACTGAATCATACACAAAAAAACAGGGAATAAATTCGCGGGCTCGATAACTTGTAATAGAACTTATCCTTGATATGAATATTCGTTAGTATCGTATGGCGTCGACGAATGGGGTGAGTTCATTAAAAATTCAAAGACGAAAAAATGGCAAAAAAGAAAGCATTAATTCCCCTTCTATATCTTGCATCTATAGTATTTTTGCCCTGGTGGATCTCTCTCTCATTTACTAAAAGTCTGGAATCTTGGGTTACTGATTGGTGGGATACTGGGCAATCCGAAATTCTTTTGAATGCTATTCAAGAAAAGAGTATTCTAAAAAAATTCATAGAATTAGAGGAACTCTTCCTCTTGGACGAAATGATAAAGGAATACCCGGAAACACATCTAGAAAAGCTTCGTATCGGAATCTACAACGAAACGATCCAATTGATCAAGATGCACAATGAGGATTGTATCTATACGATTTTGCACTTCTCGACAAATATAATCTGTTTCGTTATTCTAAGCAGTTATTCTATTCTAGGTAATGAAGAACTTGTTATTCTTAACTCTTGGGTTCAAGAATTTCTATATAACTTAAGCGACACAATAAAAGCTTTTTCCATTCTTTTATTAACCGATTTATGTATAGGATTCCATTCGCCCCACGGTTGGGAACTAATGATTGGCTCTGTCTACAAAGATTTTGGATTTGCTCATTATGAGCAAATTATATCTGGTCTCGTTTCTACCTTTCCGGTCATTCTAGATACAATTTTAAAATATTGGATCTTCCGTTATTTAAATCGTGTATCTCCCTCACTTGTAGTGATTTATCATTCAATGAATGACTGAAAAATGCTTCACTGATCCAATTCTAATGGTTGGGTGTTACTTTGTACATAAGAAAAACATTCAATTCAAAATTGTACTTATTCTTTCTACTCATACAAGGGATTCGATTCCTCCAATATTCCATTAAAATGATTTTAGTAAATAGCAGAATCATAGATAGGGAACTATACTAGACTAGGGACCTGCCT